TTTAATCATCCGGCTCGAGCAAGAATCAAAGGAATAATAGAAATAGATCCGTATCAAATCTATATTTCATACATATCCGTGCTATATATTAATATATAATAACTCGATGTAAGATAAGAAATGCCCGATTCAATTTTCCGAAGTTGCAATTATTCATTGAAAAGAATTAAGTTCTTACAGATAAATGCTCAATATCCAAGTAGGCTTACAAATTTGATCATGATCAAGTGCTTTTTGGATTGTCTCATGTCTTTTGATTGTTATTTATCCCCGCAACATTTTGATTTTATTACATACAAACAAAGTATTTACTTGTTACTAATAAAGTCTAGCCTCTGTTCTTCCTTAGATCCCTTATTTCACTCCGATAGTATCATAGATCTGGATCAATGCATAGGAAATGAATGCATTTCTATACTATAAATAAAATTAAAATAAGTAAGTGGAATAGATACAACATTAGGTCGTGCCACATTGTTTATTCTATGGGATCTTGCGGAGCCTACTCATACATGATCGGGTATGATCATAGAAAAAATTCTCCTCAAGTGAACCGGCATATCCCTACTATGTAGGGGGACTTACGTGGTGGTTGGATGCGGAGACACATTTTATTTGGTTGTAAATTCCAACGTGGCAGATCAAATCATATATCTGCATGGCCCAATCAATAGTTCAAGTCACACACTCCCATAATCCATCTTCTCTTCAGAGAATCCACTTCAACTATTGGTATCAAATAAGAAATACAATACTTCAGAGTTGAAGAGAGGTATCCAACCAAATAACATGTCTTATTTTTCAATAATCCATATTTGTAGCAATGAAATACAAGACTATTTTTTCTTCCTCCCCGAAATGATATATAATCAATTACAAATATATATATGATATATTTTCTCTATAAAGGACCTGAAATACCTTGCTTACGTATCATTGGGAAGTGCATTAACATAAATACGGCAGTAAGAAGAGGCAATACAAAAGTGTGTAAACTATAAAAACGGGTCAAAGTGGATTGGCCCACACTAGCACTTCCGCGTAATAGCTCTACCAAAGGTAATCCTATTACGGGAATCGCTTCAGGTACGCCTGTCACAATTTTTACTGCCCAATAACCAATTTGGTCCCGAGGTAAAGAATAACCAGTTACACCAAAAGACGCAGTCAATACGGCCAGAATCACACCTGTAACCCAAGTTAATTCGCGAGGTTTTTTAAATCCCCCTGTGAGATACACACGAAATACGTGCAAGATCATCATTAGAACCATCATACTTGCTGACCATCGATGAACTGATCGGATTAACCAACCAAAGTTAGCCTCAGTCATTATGTATTGAACAGAGGAAAAAGCCTCTGTAACGGTTGGACGATAGTAAAAAGTCATAGCAAAACCTGTGGCTACTTGTACTAAAAAACAAGTAAGTGTGATCCCCCCTAGACAATAAAATATGTTGACATGAGGAGGAACATATTTACTAGTTATATCATCTGCAATCGCCTGAATCTCGAGACGTTCTTCGAACCAATCATATACTTTATTAGGATAGGTAACCAAAAAATAGACCCCCCTTGAGAACCGTATATGAGAATTTAACCTCGTACGGCTCAAGCAGAAACAACACAAATCAAATACGGATTTTAACGGATATGTAATAGAAAGTTCAAATTCAAATTAGCCACTTGATTCAATTTGCCCCAAAAATACCAAATAACAAAAATCCGGAATCTCTTCTTTGTGATGATAATGCCAAAACAAAAATATCAAGTTGGCTCCCTCGTTCGTCTTTTTCTTTATGTTAATTGTTAAAATAAAGGCCTCTTGAATCTTCTCTTTCCTATTATTTTTTATTTGTTCTTTTTTGTGTAATAATACAGATTGACTCTTGTTTTACTAGTTATTGATAGGAATTCCCTTGTTGAGACCCTGTCAATCAATTGACACCTCAGATTCATACTAGAACCACGATGATTTAATAAAGCCCACGCTAAACGCAAAGGTTCTGTGAGTTAAGAACCATTTGATCATCACTTATCCAATTTCAATGAATGGATGTTATTAATAATTCAAAAAATATAAAGAAATGGGTGTCCGTTGACCTAATTTAGTCTGAAGGAAGAAAAAGCGTTTAATTTATAAAATACCTATTTGCATTTTTTTTTTTGAGTCCGGTCGCGAGGTCTGACTGAATAGTAAGTATGAATCATAGTTCAAATATTTCTTTTCTTGATCTATTCTACAATATTCATATTCCGTGCTCCAGATACTAGAATAAATATCCGACGAGGTAGAATCATCTTGATAGAGATGACAGACTATTCTCTGTATTATCAATAGGATCAATTATAACAAGTCACACACTCATATTCCGGAAATACCGAAACAAAAAAATTCCACGGTCGAACTACCAGAATGAGAAATCTGAGTCTTAAGTGCGTTTTTATTTTTTTATTAAAAAACTAGAACTAGGACTTTATAGTCCTTAGGAACCTAATTCATTGAAATTCCATCCAATAAAACGGATGAATTATAAATTTCCAAAATGATAGATAGAAATATTGCAAACAGAGCCATTGCGACCCCCATAAGTGGTGTAGTCCCCCAGCCCGGAGCTACTTTACCATATTCCGAATTCAATGGTTTCAATAAACTTCCTATATTAGTTTGTCTTGGCCTAGATTTAGAACTATCCTCAACGGTTTGTGTAGCCATAAATCTTATTTAATGATTGGTTAAGATCTGTTGACTTTGTATACCATTTGGTTGTAGTTGTAAATAAACGATCTTATCGTAGATCCATTGTGATCCTTAAATTATCTAGAAATGGAAACAGCAACCCTAGTCGCCATCTTCATATCTGGTTTACTTGTAAGCTTTACTGGGTACGCCTTATATACCGCTTTTGGGCAACCCTCTCAACAATTAAGAGATCCATTCGAAGAACACGGGGACTAATTGAAGTAATGAGCCTACCATTGGTAGGCTCGTTACTTCAAATTAAGATGATCAAAAATCATTTTTTAGTCGGAACCTTAGGTGGTTCTCGAAAAAAGATAGCGAAAAAAATTATCCCTAAAGTCGAGACTAAGAGAAATGTATAAACCAATGCTTCCATAGATTTGATCGTGGTTTACAATTATAGCTTCCACAACTATTCATTTTGGATCATTTACTATAGTAAAGAAAGGGAAAGAATTAAAGATGGCGATTCAATCAAGTCACGATTTTTCTGGTACCTTATGTCATCAAAATGTCATCAAATAAAAAAAGTGGAGACGAAAGATACCAGAGTAATATTCTATCAGACTACTTGTCTTCTTGTAGTTGGATCTCCAAGCTTTTGGAATGCTCCAAATTCTACTTGAGAATCCAAATCTGGATCAATACCAGCAAAAACATCTCTAAACAAGGTTCTAGCGCCATGCCAAATGTGTCCGAAAAAGAAGAGCAAAGCAAATGTAGCATGCCCAAAAGTGAACCAACCCCTTGGACTGCTCCGAAAAACACCATCGGATTTCAAAGTAGCTCGGTCTAATTCAAAAATTTCACCTAATTGGGCGCGTCTAGCATATTTTTTCACAGTAGCAGGATCACTATAACTGACTCCATTGAGTTCGCCACCATAGAACTCGACAGTTACACCTACTTGTTCGACACTATACTTGGATTCTGCCCTTCTAAAAGGAACATCGGCTCTCACAATTCCGTCTCCGTCTACCAAAACTACGGGGAATGTTTCAAAAAAAGTGGGCATACGACGTACAAAAAGCTCGCGGCCTTCTTTATCTCTAAAGATGGGGTGTCCTAACCATCCAACAGCTATTCCATCCCCGCTGTCCATTGAGCCGGCTCTGAATAATCCCCCTTTTGCCGGATTATTACCAATGTAATCATAAAAAGCTAATTTTTCGGGGATTTTAGACCAAGCTTCCGAAAAACTCAGATTTTCAGCTAGTCCTGTGCCAACTCTTCGATATATTTCTTGCTGGAAGTATCCCTGATCCCACTGATAACGAGTGGGGCCAAATAATTCGATTGGGGTAGTTGCTGAACCATACCACATAGTTCCAGCAACTACGAAAGCTGCGAAAAAAACAGCAGCGATACTGCTGGAAAGTACAGTTTCAATATTGCCCATACGTAATCCTTTGTATAGACGTTGAGGCGGACGGACACTAAGATGAAATAAACCCGCTAATATGCCCAATGTACCCGCTGCAATATGATGAGAGGCTATTCCTCCCGAAACAAAAGGATCAAAACCTTCTGCGCCCCATGCTGGATTTACAGATTGTACTTTTCCAGTTAGCCCATAAGGATCGGACACCCATATTCCAGGACCATACAAGCCTGTTACATGAAATGCGCCAAAGCCAAAGCAAGCCAACCCTGAGAGAAATAAATGAATTCCAAAGATCTTGGGCAAATCCAAAGAAGGTTTTCCGGTACGTTCATCAGAGAATATTTCTAGATCCCAATACACCCAATGCCAGATAGCTGCCAAGAAGCACAAACCAGAAAACACAATATGTGCCCCTGCCACACCTTCGTAACTCCAAATACCCGGATTCGGTATGGTTCCTCCTAAAATACTCCACCCACCCCATGAATTGGTTATTCCTAAACGAGTCATAAAGGGTATAACGAACATACCCTGTCTCCACATTGGATCAAGAACCGGGTCAGAAGGATCAAAAACTGCTAATTCGTATAGAGCCATCGAGCCGGCCCAACCAGAAACTAGAGCTGTATGCATTATATGGACAGAAAGCAACCGACCGGGATCATTCAATACGACAGTATGAACACGATACCAAGGTAAACCCATGGAAATACCCCTTTTTTATCAAATATCAAAGAAAAATGGACACTATGTAACTTTATCGCATTGGAAAAGACTATACTATGTTATGTACCTAACCTTTTCAGTAGATTTTGTATAAGAAAGGGTTAAGATTTATTTCGTTCCATTGAAAATAACGGAACAATTTTGTTCGTTAAGAACAAAGAGAAGCAGATCTATTCTATACTCGATAAGTACCAATACGCAATGGGGGTTGGGCCCTCTTTTTTTGTAGAATGAATGCGTAGATACTTGTTTATCATTCATAATGATCGACCCGCTCGTGAAAATTCTTTATTCATTCTGTCTTCTTCCGAAAATCTTCACCCAATCCATGTATCCAAATTTATGTTTAAAATAGAATAAACAGAAAAAAAATGAAGACAATAAATTCATTGGTACGTTTCCATATTAAAGTGAAGTATAGTACTTAACTTTTTTCTTTAATTTAATGCCCGTTGGTGTTCCAAAAGTACCTTTTCGGAATCCTGGAGAGGAAGACGCAGTTTGGGTTGACGTATAGTGCGGCTTGTCAGATATATTAGGTCATATGGGGTTTACCCGTTGTCTCCACCGATCGGGATATCCTCCGTTTCGCCCAAGAAATATTGATTGAACCATCAATTATTCGGAGCGTGAAGTGCAATTAGATCAATTTATATTGGGGATCAATATTATTAAGAATTTATGGTTAACTTGTAACGATAAAATAAAGTATCCAGGCTCCGTTCAGAAAATATCAAATTGGTAATCTATATGATTACTATTTGTATCATAAACATTCTTTATTTCTATTTAATTTATGCTTTCTATATATTATTAGGAGTGATCTCAAATTGCCATTCAATGGCATGGAATAATAAGATGAATACATGGAATAATTTGAGAGAAAGCATGAAATGAAACATAAAAAAAAAAAAAAAAGAAGCGGTACTGAGATAATTTGCCCTATATGTGCAAATAGAATTTGGACAAATCTTTACCCGGAGTAGAACACGAACCTAAAAGAATTGAAAGGGCCCATTCAAGAACAAGAAAATGACATCGTGATTTGAATTTCGATGAAATAATACATCAATGAGAGGTTAGTTTAATAAGTTCAATAATTTTTTTTGATAAGGAAGAGAAAGGGAACCAAAACTCATGTTTTTGAAAAATCGAAGAAAAGCCCTTCTTTAAAAAAAGAAAAACCTGTTACAAAAAATAAATTAAAGACTAGAATTGATACATTGATTGATTTTTTTTTCGCAATTTTTTGAACCGTATGCATCCAAAGGTGCACGTACGGTTCCTAAGGGATACAATTTTGTCCTAATCAACCGACTTCATCGAGAAAGATTACTTTTTTTAGGCCAAGAAGTTGATAGCGAGATCTCCAATCAACTTGTGGGTCTCATGGTATATCTCAGTATAGAAGATAATACTAGGGATTTTTATTTGTTTATAAACTCTCCCGGCGGATGGGTAATACCAGGAATAGCCATTTATGATACTATGCAATTTGTGCCACCCGATGTACATACAATATGCATGGGATTAGCTGCTTCAATGGGATCTTTCATTCTGGTTGGAGGAGAAATTACCAAACGTCTAGCATTCCCTCACGCTTGGCGCCAATGAGTTAAAAAAAAAAAGACTATGCCTTCGCCATATCGAATATAAATAATCGAATTAGGAAAAATTAAGTAATAATAGCATGGCACTTTGAGTTCGATATGAACAAACCATTATTGTTTTTTATAACATGAGATTTTGTATCGAGATAGTAGTATGAAATAACCTTTATTTGCGATTTTATCTTATGTGTCGGGAGGACATTTTAGCGTCACAAATCATTTTTTCCTTATTTGATCATATCAGAAAGACACTTTGGGATTGCCAAATCACAAACTAGATAAATATATAAATATCTAATATAAAGCAACAGAACCATCGTAGTATTTTTTTACTCTTATGAAAAGAAGGATGGCAAATGGATTATTCAACGATCTGGCTGGATCGGATAGATTCTATTTCTTCCCCTCTTCTCTGGAGGAGGGGGTTAGTAAATTCCATTGCAGAGCCGTATGCAATGCACAAAAGGTGCCTGTACGGTTGTTCAATTCTATATTTTTTCTTCTTTTTTTATCCCTTTAATTTAAATCCCATCATGCGAGATAGAAGAACCATTCATGATGTTATCTCAATATCATCAGGGTTATGATTCACCAACCTGCTAGTTCTTTTTATGAGGCACAGGCAGGAGAATTTATCCTGGAAGCGGAAGAACTGCTGAAACTTCGCGAAAACCTCACAAAAGTTTATGTACAAAGAACAGGCAACCCTTTATGGGTTATATCCGAAGACATGGAAAGAGATGTTTTTATGTCGGCAACAGAAGCCCAAGCCCATGGCATTGTTGATCTTGTAGCGGTTGAAAATGAAAATACTTCGGATTTCGTATAAATCCATGATTCCGTTTTATTTTCAACCATAATTCGAATTTTACACGATTTGATATCGTATATTGAATCGAAATAATTAATAATCATCAATCATAAATCAGGTTAAGATCGATCTAAACCAACCCATTCTATAAATATAATTTTATATATCCGACATGCCAACTATTAAACAACTTATTAGAAACACAAGACAGCCAATAAAAAATGTCACGAAATCCCCCGCTCTTCGAGGATGTCCTCAGCGTCGAGGAACATGTACTAGGGTGTATGTGCGACTCGTTCAGATCATGAGCTCGAGCAAATGAGACAATTTTTCCAGTATCAATGATTAATACCAATGAATAGATAGAGTAAAAGAACGCCATTTACTATCTAAAATGGGGATATATTATATACCCTTATTGTTTCTTGTATATTGTGTATGGAATTTATGGTTTTCATTGGTGCAAATCCAACCACCTCAATTTGAGATGAGAAGCAATTCTCCATTGGTAACAAAGGGTTATCCATTAAGCGGAGGAAATGGTATTATAAGGATAAGAAGCAAAACAAAAAGGTTATGCCCATATTCTTGAAAGAACGGACTAACAGGGTCAGCTACCTAGCCAACTTTCATAATGAAATGCCGTCACTGTATGGATAGCTCTTATTGTGAAAAGGCCTATTACTGTATAATTAATGGGTAGAGCCAAAGAATGTTAACTATACAAGTTAACAATACCATTTGATTAAATGAGAGATGAGGCTCCGGCGCATAGAGAGGGCCTCACCGTTTAAGAAGTAACCATAGAAACGAAGGAACCCACTATTTTTTTGTATAGTATTTGGTAGAATTTCTTAGTTCCAGGTGAACCAAATGTCTGGCCTGGAAAGAATAAAAATAAAAAATAGTGGTTGGGAAGGTCATAGTAGCAAAAGCCATTGGAATTTATATTTTATATATCGGAATAATCCGTTTTGTTATTAACCGACCGGGGGGACAAATAATGACTGAAAGAAGAGAATTCAATTAGTTATTCATTAAAGTTTAATTTGATTCAATGACCAGAGTTAAACGAGGGTATACAGCTCGGAGACGTCGAACAAAAATTCGTGTATTTGCGTCAACCTTTAGAGGGGCTCATTCAAGACTTACGCGAACAATTACTCAACATAAAATGAGAGCTTTGGTTTCCTCTCAGCGAGATAGGGGCAGGCAAAAGAGAAATTTTCGTCGTTTGTGGATCACTCGGATAAATGCAGTAACTCGCGAGAATAAAGTATTCCATAGTTATAGTCGATTAATACACAATCTGTACAAGGGGCAATTGCTTCTTAATCGTAAAATACTTGCGCAAATAGCTATATCAAATAAGAATTGTCTTTACATGATTTCCAATAAAATCATAAAATAAAGGAAATTCTAAAGTAATATACAAGAATGATTGAACAAGAATTCCCCGGAGAATGAACTCCGGGAAGATAGAATAAACTAAATTGAGATAAAATTAAGATAAGAAAAGTAGTAGGAATGAACGAACATGCTTCAATAAAAAAATTGCTTATCCCCCCTTTTTTTTTTTTGTTTCTTATAAGACAAGAATTAAACCTGGATTCTGGGCCTTTTCGAGCAAAACATCCAATCCATTTGAGCTTGTGGAGTTTTGAGTCAATTGAGGAATATGCCTATTTATTTCTGGCTCTAGGACCCGCAGTTCTAGGGATCGACTCGGTTCTCTCAAATTGTTTCTCATTATTAAGAAAAGGTAACGAAGATAAAATACGAGCTTGTTTTATAGCAATAGTAATTAATCGTTGTTGTTTCAAGGTCAATTTATTTACCCGTCTAGATAATATTTTTCCTTGTTCACTAATAAATCGACTAATTAAACTCATGTTTCTATAATCAATTCGATCCCCCGAGACAATTGGGGGCAAACGCCGACGAAAAGAGAGCTTGGATTTACGAAAAGGTTGCTTAGATTTATCCATGGTTTATTCCTTATTTCTAAAATTCTATTTCTTTATTAATTTCAGATCCGGCCGAAGTAGGGTTTTATTTGTATAATTTATAATTTAAATATAATTTGTATTATATTATGATTATGTTATATGTTCTTCCTCTTTCTGCTCTTTGAGTTGGAATGGAAAGATTGCACATATGTTCCGTTCGATCTATTTCTTTATTTCCCCATGAATCGTATGCCTGTGACAATAACGACAAAATTTTCTCAATTCTAATCGACTGGGTGTATTGTGTCGATTCTTTTGAGTAATATATCTAGAAATACCCGGCGATTCTTTATTGACACCATTTCGGGCACAACAACAAGTACATTCCAAAATAACTATGACCCTTACATCTTTACCCTTGGCCATGAACCCCCTTTGGATTGACTTAACTTTTCTTTTTTCGATCTGAAAATAAAAAAAACAAAAAATTAATAGAAGTTACTAATTTGAAATTAATTTTCTAAAGATTTCATTGTAATTAATATTAATTAATATTAATTAATTGAATTAATTAAGAGTAATAATTAAAATTAAATAGATTGAAGATATATATTTTTTTTATTTAATTTTATTTAAATATCAATTATATATTATAATATTATATATAATTTTAAGTAATACAATTTTTTTCTAACTATCAATTATTCCTATACTAATACCAATATTTCATTTATGTATCTTCTTTACTGTGTTATGATTTCGTGGAGCCTCTCCTAGACTGGACCCGCATTTCTATTTATGTTTTTCCAAATCTAATTTTATTAGATCAACTTTTTGTTTGGGTTTAATACATTTTTTTTTTAATCACGTCACATAGAATTAAATCCCTAATTTTTTTATTTTTTTGCATATCAATAACTAGAATTAAAAAAAAGGAAATGACAAGGCGTCTGGGAATAAACGATTAATCTCTATCAATAGACCCGCTAAAGACCCAAACCATAGAGTACTTAGCACAGGTGCCGTGGAGAGATATGTTTTTATATCTCGCATTGAAAATCCTCCTTTTTATTGTTTATTGTAAAACATAGACATATATTATATATATGAGCAGATGTCGTAGTTCAAGATCATTTGTATTTATTTTTATGCAGAATTCTTAACTAAAATGGATATGTACAATGAACGAGTCAATGTTCTTGTCCTAAAAAAAAAAAGCCTGAGTGTTAGTGTTATCGATAAATATTAATTTTTTTATGCGTTAGGTTTCAGATGTATATAATATAAATACAATATTTTAATATAAAAAATAAAGTATAAAATCAAGAAGAAAATAAAAATGTGGAAAACAAGACAAGGATTTTGTACAATGACATTGTAAAACAATTTTTAAAAGGGATGTAGCGCAGCTTGGTAGCGCGTTTGTTTTGGGTACAAAATGTCACGGGTTCAAATCCTGTCATCCCTACCTATTACTTCTACTAATGGGCAGTAACGGGAGATTACTCGAGATTGATTAAATTATAAAATTGGCTATATAATCTTTAATTTTTGCATACTATACTAGGTGTTTGCAAGATATTTTTGGGTACATAGAAATTCTTTTTTTTACAGTCGTACCCCCTGTCATAAGAAAGCGCTCTTAGTTCAGTTCGGTAGAACGCGGGTCTCCAAAACCCGATGTCGTAGGTTCAAATCCTATAGAGCGTGATGTTATGTCGAATCACATACAATAAAATAATTTAATAAACTTTAATTTGACCTCCTTTCAAGGAGTAGGAGGTCAATCAAAAAATATATTATTCAATCAAAGGTCTAATTGATCACCACGTCTGTATTGTAAATATGCAGTTACGAATAATCCTGCCAAAGTAATAGGAATTAGACCTAAAACGATTCCAAATAAAAAAACTTCAATCATTTCTATTTTTTGTTTGAGAGAATAAAAAGAGAGGTAAGATCTATCCCTAAATATTAATCTGAATTGTTCGCGAATCTCAATAACCGAGAATTGGCAATTCCCGCGCCCGCGGGACTATGGAAGACCTGGCATTTAAGAGAAATACTTATTTTTATAAATTGTTCATTCAATTTATTTCAAATAAGTCGTATCTTGTTCAAACCAATCAATAGAGCTGGGGTTATAGTTGAAGCAGCTAATAGAAAACCGAAATAACTAGTTATAGTAGACATGAAAGGGCTAAATTAGATATGTTCTTTTACTACATATGTTGATAAAACACTTACCTAAGTTTCAATTTTCCCAGATACGACAGTAAGAAAAACTATTGACAGTAGACAATATTAACTTAGTTCCATCTTAATTGATCAGTCATTATAGATAGCACTAAAAAAGATAGAATTACATAGTAGAAAAAATCGATTGCTCTGATGTGACATCAACCGGTCATGTGATTCCAAATCAACAGATTCATTGTGCAATTCGTGAGTTGAGTGAAAGTAATAAAAACTCTATCATATAACTAAAAAAAAAAAAAAAATTCAGTCTAAAAAGAATAATTTGATTTTAAAATAATTTCAATTTGAATCATTTATTTTCAATAGGAGTTAATCCACTTTCTTTTCGATCGGACGGCCCAGGCCCGATACCCCCTTTTTATTTATTTCATTTCGGGTCCAACTCGATTTGAAGATGAGCAACTTCCAGTATCTTTTTAGCTTCTACACTCTGTCTTTCCATATCATAGAGTTCTATCTTTGTAATTCAGTCAAGAAATAACCTTGCTTTGGCAACAACGGTTGTTGCATCGCCAATATTCTGTAATTGATTGTTCTAACTATTTTCGGTTTTTTCATCAAACACACTATCATATAATAATCTATTTATTATTTATTGTATTATGTATTGTATGACCAACTAAGCTAAGTAAATGAAAGTATTCTAACAAAAAAATCTTTAACCATAAAAAGAGTTTATAAATTTTGCATATAATTGAATTGTGTAAATATGATAATATCTTTACATGAATTAGTTAAAACCCATGGATTCACACTTTCTCAAGATCTTGACTTTCTATCTCTATCTATTACGAAACCCATAATGGAAATCTTGAAATATTATAAATAATTTGAGGAATTTTATATTGTATTAATTTATTCCATAACATAAAGTTTATACATATCCAAAGAACAAAAAGGGAAATGTAGCATTTCGGTACTAATTGAGACTGCGTTGCTGTGCCAGAGGAAGGATAGCTATACTGATTCGATATACTCTAAATACACCTTTGGTATAAAATTGACGATCTTACAAAGA